ACTGATTGCAAAAGAGGGGAAATCGGCCACATTAAAATTACCTTCTGGGGAGGTCCGTTTGATACCCAAAAACTGCTCAGCAACAGTCGGACAAGTGGGGAATGTTGGGGTGAACCAGAAAAGTTTGGGTAGAGCCGGATCTAAATGTTGGCTAGGTAAGCGTCCTGTAGTAAGAGGAGTAGTTATGAACCCTGTAGACCATCCCCATGGGGGTGGTGAAGGGAGGGCCCCAATTGGTAGAAAAAAACCCTCAACCCCTTGGGGTTATCCTGCACTTGGCAGAAGAAGTAGAAAAAGGAATAAATATAGTGATAATTTGATTCTTCGTCGCCGTAGTAAATAGGAGAGAAAATAGAATTTGTTTCTTCGTCTTTATAATAAAAAAAAAAATAGGAGTAATTAATTGTGGCACGTTCACTAAAAAAAAATCCTTTTGTAGCCAATCATTTATTAAGAAAAATGAATATGCTTAACACAAAAGCGGAAAAAGAAATAATAGTAACTTGGTCCCGAGCGTCTACCATTATACCTACAATGATCGGGCATACTATTGCTGTTCATAATGGAAAAGAACATTTGCCCATTTATATAACAGATCGTATGGTAGGCCATAAATTGGGAGAATTTGCACCCACTCTAAATTTCCGGGGACATGCAAAAAATGATAATAGATCTCGTCGTTAATAATTAGTTAATATTTAGTTTATAAATATTAAAATAATAAAAGTTAATATAGATGCTTATCGTTCATTAGTGAGGAGTGAACCTTATGATAAAGAAGAGAAAGACAAACCGATATACAGAAGTATATGCTATAGGACAATATATATCTATGTCTGCTCATAAAGCGCGAAGAGTAATTGATCAGATTCGTGGACGTTCCTATGTAGAAACACTTATGATACTAGAACTCATGCCATATCGAGCATGTTATCCAATTTTAAGATTGGTTTATTCTGCAGCAGCAAACGCCAATCACAATATGCGCTTCAACGAAGCTAGTTTAATCATTAGTAAAGCTGAAGTCAACGAAGGCAACACTGTAAAAAAATTAAAACCTCGAGCTCGGGGACGGGGTTATCCAATAAAAAGACGTACTTGTCATATAAATATTGTACTGAAAGACTTAGACGTAGAGAAAGAATATTTATATGACAACTATTATAAATATAAATAGGAATATAATATTCATAAAAAAAATTCATAAAAAAAAAAAAATAAATAAAAGAAGTCATTATATGTAGAGTAATACTAATGAGGGATTATGGGACAAAAAATAAATCCACTTGGTTTCAGACTTGGTGCAACCCAAGGTCATCATTCTCTTTGGTTTTCACAACCAAAAAATTATTCTGAGGATCTACAAGAAGATCAAAAAATACGAAATTGTATCAAGAATTATGTAAAAAAAAATATGAAAATATCTTCGAGTGTCGAGGGAATTGCAAAGATAAAGATTAAAAAAAGAATCGACTTGATTCAAGTCATAATCTATATGGGATTCCCAAAGTTATTAATAGAGCCTGGAAAAATCAAAGAATTACAAATGAATGTACAAAAAGAATTGAATTCAGTGAACCGAAAACTTAACATTACTATTACAAGAATAGCAAATCCTTATGGACACCCTAATATTCTGGCAGAATTTATAGCCGGACAATTACAAAATAGAGTTTCATTTCGCAAAGCAATGAAAAAAGCTATTGAATTAACTGAACAAGCGGGTACAAAAGGAATTCAAATACAAATTTCAGGGCGTATCGACGGAAAAGAAATTGCACGTGTCGAATGGATCCGAGAAGGTAGGGTACCCCTACAAACCATTCGAGCTAAAATTGATTACTGCTCCTATACAGTTGAAACTATATATGGGGTATTAGGTATCAAAATTTGGATATTTGTCGATAAGGACTAATAATCCTTTATTTGACTTATCTTTAGATCTATCGGGTAATATAACAAAAAATAAAAAATTCTTTCATTTTTTTTACGTTAACTAAAAACAAAAATGAATAATTCTATAAGGTTGAATAAAAATTCAATTAATCAGTTGATTTAATATAATTGCTATGCTTAGTGTGTGACTCGTTGGCTTTTTTAAGGTAAGGTTCGATTCAAAAAAAAAAAATAGACCAGCCTATAGTATGAACTAATAACCAACTCATCGTTTCGCATTATCTGGATATAAAGAACCAGTCGAGATATGATATATAGGTCATATCATTGTAGCAACTGAAATCTGTTTTGGCTAAAAAAACCAAATTGATTGGAAGTTGTGAAACAATAAAAGTAAAGTATGTGGATAACTGAAAGGGTGAGAGCAAGAGAGAAAAAAAAACAACTATCAATGATATATAATTCCAATATGTAAGGTCTATGATACATTTCATAAAAGAAACTGTAATAAAGCATTAATACTGAAATACTGATTGATGGATATTGATCCCTAATTAAACAAAATTGTTCATAGAACAAAAAAATCAAGAGCCCTGAGTCAATAAAAACTGAGAAAATTGACTCAAGACAAAATTTCATTTAGTAGCTCCGTTGTAGAATTCAGACCTAACCATTAATCGCGAAGCGGTGGGAACGACAGAACCCGTGAGTGTATAAGATTCTATTGAAAATGAATCCTAATGATTCATTAGGTAGGATGGCGAAACGAACCAGGAACCAATTCATTTATTCGAAAAAGTCATAGCATAAACTAATCCTATACAACTTAATTAAAAAATGAAAAGAGTAAATATTCGCCCGCGAAAATTTGTATTTTTTGGATTTCGAAATTTTAGGGAATCCGATATGATAATCAAAGGAAAAACAAAATAAAGATTTGTCATAACCTTCTAATAAAATAAAACTAAATTTTCTATAAATAGAAATCGAATAGATATTTAGTTATATCTAAAAAAAGATATACAATACAAATTTATAATAGATTATCAAAAATTCTCATGATTTATTGTTTCAATATATTATTCAGTAAATACATGATTAAATACATGTATATTATTTTATAACCGTTTCCTTCGTGAGGAGCCGGATGAGAAGAAACTTTCATGTCCGGTTCTGTAGTAGAGATGGAATTAATATTAATAAAAAACCCTCAACTATAACCCCAAAAGAACCCGATTCCGTAAACACCATAGAGGAAGAATGAAAGGAATATCTTATCGGGGTAATCGTATTTGCTTCGGTAAATATGCTCTTCAAGCACTTGAACCCGCTTGGATCACATCTAGACAAATAGAAGCAGGGCGACGAGCAATGACACGAAACGCACGCCGCGGCGGAAAAATATGGGTACGTATATTTCCAGACAAATCAGTTACAGTAAGACCTACAGAAACACGTATGGGTTCGGGAAAAGGATCTCCCGAATATTGGGTAGCTGTCGTTAAACCAGGTAGAATACTTTATGAAATGAGTGGGGTAGCCGAAAATATAGCCAGAAAGGCTATTTCAATAGCGGCATCCAAAATGCCTATACGAACTCAATTCATTATTTCAGGATTAGGAATGTAGAACCAAAAGAAAGAAGTAAAGTGTTTTTTTGGATGAAAAAAAACAATTGCACGGTTCTTTTTTTGTTTTGAATAAACAACATTTCTTTTTTTTTTACTTCGCCCTTTGCTTTGCATTGAAAAAAAGATAAAAAATAATATGATTCAACCTCAAACCCATTTGAATGTAGCGGATAACAGCGGAGCCAGAAAATTGATGTGTATTCGAATCCTAGGGGCTAGTAATCGACGATATGCTCATATCGGTGACGTTATTGTTGCTGTAATCAAGGAAGCAATACCAAATACACCGCTAGAAAGATCAGAAGTGATCAGAGCTGTAATTGTACGGACTTGTAAAGAACTCAAACGTGATAACGGTATGATAATACAATATGATGACAATGCTGCGGTTATTATTGATCAAGAAGGAAATCCAAAAGGAACTCGAATTTTTGGCGCAATTGCCCGGGAATTAAGACAATTAAATTTCACTAAAATAGTTTCGTTAGCACCTGAAGTATTATAAGATAAAATGAGACCATAATACAGGGGTTATAGTATTTGAAGTATTTGAATGAAATTTTTAATTAGTAAATTGTGTAAATTGTTTGTGTCTCATGTATATACCTTTCTATTTTATTTATAAATTTCAGAATTCAGTTTAATAATTCAGAAAAAAAAAAAAAAGAGCATGTTGATTATATCAAAATTCGGGGACAACAAAAATCTTCGTTTATTATGAGTAAAGACACGATTGCTAATATACTAACCTCTATACGAAATGCTGATATGAATAAAAAAAGAACAGTTCGAATACCGTATACTACGATCACTGAAAACATTGTTAAAATCCTTTTACGAGAAGGTTTTATTGAAAACATGAGGAAACATCAGGAGAGCAAGAAATACAAATACTTTTTGGTTTTAACGCTACGACATAGAAGGAATAGGAAAGGGCCCTATAGAACTGTTTTAAATTTAAAACGGATCAGTCGACCCGGTCTACGAATCTATTCTAACTATCAACGAATCCCTAGAATTTTAGGCGGGATCGGGATTGTAATTCTTTCTACCTCGAGGGGTATAATGACAGGCAGAGAGGCTCGACTAGAAGGAATCGGTGGAGAAATTTTGTGCTATATATGGTAATCTTTCTGATATCCGAATTATATACAGCACTTTCATAAAGTTTTAATTTCTGAACCACTCCCTAACGGGATACTTAAGGTTTGTTTAGATAATGAAAATATGATTCTAAGTTATGTTTCAGGAAGGATTCGGCATAATTTTTTTATCCACATACTATCAGTAGATAGAGTCAAATTTGAGGAAAGTGATTATGATTCAAACGGAGGACATATAATTTATCATTTATCGACTCTGAAACAAAATGAATTAATGATTCGGTGGTTTTCTCAATTTTGCCATTCATTTCGTAGAGATCGACCCCGAAATTCAAAATTTCAAGAAACTTATTTTCTTCCAATAAAAAGA